TATGTCATAAAGGTTCTAATAAAAACTCGGAAAAAATCTAAACTAAGAAAAGAATAGGATTCTTTGACGAACGGGATCAATAGGCATTATTATATTAATATTTCGGAGAATATTTCGACACAAACAAGAAGGACTCTAGGAAGACAAATAATCCCTCCTAGAATCCCGTTTTTCCAATTTCTATTTATACTGTGCTTAATATTCTCCGCTTATTTATCTTATGTTTAGTATCTAGTCGAATTTTCTTATATTAAAATAGAAAAAACTATTAATTGAATATATATTTATATTCTATGACATTGAAATCCGAAAACAGTGACATAATTATAGCGCTCCAATTTATTGGGGTTGAAAAAAAAAGAAACAAAGAATAGGTAAAGTCAAATAGTCTTCTTCACAATATACATACTATGACTGACTAGTATTGCGGTGAATTCTCTAAATATGGTAGAAAAAGAATAGAAACAAGAAAAGGGCTTTTCAGAATTTTTTGATTATACAGAATTACATAATTATCAACAAGAATTTAGTTATTTTTACGAACTTAATATAATATGTTGATAAATCCGCGGACCTAGAAATTCATTTCAGACAATTGAACCTTCTCAAACTGTTTCTTTTTAAAAACCAAAAATATTTGTGCCAAAATAACAGATGCCAAGAAGAACAAGAGACCTTGGACACGTAACGGATCTTGAAGTACTATTTCCACATCCCCCTGACCAAATCCGCCCACATTGGGATTACTCGTTAATGGTTGATCAAGTTTGATAGATTCACCCTCTGAAACAAGAAGTTCTGGTCCTGGAGGTATAATATCAATCACTTCGCGGCCATCCGATGCATCTACTATAGTTATTTCATATCCCCCCTTTTCTTTTCGTATGATTTTGTTTACTATACCTGCTGCTGTAGCATTATAAACATTATTATTACTCTTGCTCCCGTCGGGATAAATCTGCCCCCTTCCCCTGTTCCCGCCTACGTATATGGGATATTTTAAGAAGTGAACATCTCTCTTAGTAGCGGGATCGGGGGAAAGAATAGGAAAGGTGATCTCATTATATTTCTGACCAGGAACAGGGCCTACCACAAGAATATTTTTTTTAGTGGGACGATAGCTTTGAAAAGATAGATTACCTATCTTTTCTTTAATCTCAGGCGAGATACGATCGGGGGGAGCCAATTCAAACCCCTCCGGTAAAATAAGAACAGCCCCCACATTCAAAGCCCCCTTTTTACCATTAGCAAGAACTTGTTTCACTTGCGTATCATAAGGAATTCGAACAACTGCTTCAAATACAGTATCAGGAAGTACCGCTTGTGGAACCTCTATATCCACGGGCTTATTAGCTAAATGGCAATTGGCACATACAATACGGCCAGTTGCTTCTCGCGGATTTTCATAACCCTGCTGTGCAAAAATGGGATATGCATTTGAAATGGGTGCTCGAGTTATTATATATATCATGAGCGATACGGAAATGGATCGAGTAATCTCTTCCTTTATCCAAGAAAAGGCATCTCTAGTTTGCATGGTCCAATCATTGATCCTGAAAAGTTCTACAATAAAATTAGGTTGGTCACTAGTATAGTTCCCTATCCATGATTCTGCTATGTACTGAAATAATTTTACTGGAATATAGGAGGAATCCCCTGGATGGGTAGAAAGAAAAGAATAAGTCAATTTTTGAATGTTTGGTTTTTGTACAAAATAACAAACTTTATAATTGGATCAGTGGATCATTTTTTCAGTCATTCATTGAATGATAAATCACTACAAGTGACGGAGATACACGATTTAAATAACGGAAAATCCAATATTTCAAAATTGTATCTAGAATGACTGGAAAAGTGGAAACAAGACCGGATATAATTTGATCATTATGAGCAAATCCAAAATCTTTATAGACAGAACCAATCATTAGTTCCCAACCATGGGTAGAATGGAATCCTATACATAAATCAGTTAATAAAAGAATAGAAAAAGCTTTTATTGTGTCGCTTAGGTTATATAGGAATTCTTGAACCCAAGAGTTAAGAATAATAAGTTCTTGATTACCTAGAATAGAATAACCACTTAAAATAACGAAACAGATTATATTTGTCGAGAAGTGCAAAATCGTATGGATACGATCTTCGTTGTGCGTCTTGATCAATTGGATCGTTTCTTTGTAGATTCCGATACGAAGGTTTTGTAGACGTGTTTCCGGGTATTCCGTTATCATTTCATCCAAGAGTAACAGTTCCTCTAATTCTATGAATTTTTTTAGAATACTCTTTTCTTGAATATCGTTCAAGAAAATTTCGGATTGTCTAATATTCGACCAATTAGTAACCCAAGCTTCCATATTTTTCTTAAATGAGAAAGAGATCCACCAGGGCAAAAAGAGTATAGATGTAAGATATAGAAGGGGAATGAATGCTTTCTTTTTTGCCATTTTTCGTCTTTAATGAACTCAGCTTCACCTCATTCGTCAACTCTATATGATAAGAATATTTCTATCAAGCATAAGTTCTATTAGAAGTCATAGAGCCTATAAATCTATTCTCACGTTTTTTTTCTTTGCAATTCGGGAGTTAGTTCTTGAATTTAGAAAGAATACACAAATAGAATAAGAAAAAAAAAAGAGTCTACTTCCAATTCGAATGAAGAAAAAAAAATATTGTTTCCAAAGATATCAATTGCTAAAATTCGAAGCAATTGCCCCTTTCGATGAATGCATGAAAGAGCACTTCAAGTAATGAATATTAGTCGGATTTCGAAAGGAAGGAAGGCCCTTTCTATCAAAATACAAAATATCAAATATTTCAAAAAAAAAATTCTTGAATTTTTGCAGTTCTTTTTTTTTTTCAAAATACTTCAATTGGTACACGCAAGAAATAGGCCAATTCCGCCGCTTTTTGTTCAATTTCTCGTGGAGTCAAATTCTCGTCAGTACGAGTCAAGGGAATGACCCCCTGTCCTCTGATTTCCATATAAAGGACACGACGAGTATAAATACCCTCTTTCACTTCTATTCTGATGGACTGAATGTCTTTCATAAGGAATCGGAAAAAGATACGACGATTTTTTCCAGGAAATCCCCAACGAAAAATACACACTATTCCCTCTTTTCTATCGAATCGATCATAACCACTACCTACATTCCACGAAATTGTACACCACAAATAGGAGCTAATAAAGAGACCAGCGATTCCATAAAAAGACATCACGATCCCTTGTGGAAAAAAAAGAATTTGCTGAGACGGAAATAAAGATAGCAAATTCCTACCAAGATAACTCGAAGTTCCAACCAATAAGAACCCTAATGAACCTAAAAAAAGGATAAAGGCCCAGCAGAAATTACTTGTTTTTCGAGACCCCGTTATACGTTCTATCCATATACGTTCTGATCGCCAACCCATATTAGATCCAGTTGTATTTTATTGGAATTGGGAAAATAACCCAACCAAATGAATTTGACTTTACTTTTCCTTGTTTCCGAAGTAACTCTCATCAACTAGCACTATTCTGATGTAAACCTTTAGGAGTAATTCATCGAATTGCTTCTAGATCTAAAAAAAAATAGATGAGATTTGTCCCTACTGCCCGTATCTAAAAAATCTTGTTTTTTTGAACATGAAGAAATAAAGAAGCCATTGCAATTGCCGGAAATACGAGGCCCACTAAGGGCACAAAAATAGAGGGTAAGTTGCTGAGAGTTGTCATAGAATGGGTACCTCGATTTAATATTTGTACCTGTTATTTTTTTATTGTTCTATTAATATTTAAATATTTAATATTTAAGTAATATTTAAGATTTTTTCCTGTTATTGTTATATAGTTATAAAGTTATAAAGATATTTTAGAATCACTAGAATTCATATATACTAAGTCTATTTTCATATAGAATCTTATATAGAATTATACTAAGTATATCTAAGTGTTTAGAATTCTAATACTAATATAAATTACTAATATAATAATATAAATTACTAATAGAAACTAATATAAATATAAATTATATAATAATATAAATTACTAATAGAAACTAATATAAATATAAATTATATAATAATATAAATTACTAATAGAAACTAATATAAATATTAGAAACTAATATAAATATAAATTATATAATATAAATTATATAATAATATAAATTACTAATATAATTAGAAAATATATTTTTTAATATTAATATAATATAGAAGAAAAATAGAAGAAAATTAGAAATACTAAAAAAAATATTAAAATATATAAATAAAATTTAAAATATATAAATAAAATTTAAAATATATAAATAAAATGGATTCTCAAAATAAAAAGAACTAAAAAAGAAAAAAAAAAAAAAACAAATTTAATAATTTAAAGCTCTACTTGATTTAATTTTGAGTCAAAGGAAAGAAAGCATGGAGCTGAAATAACTCACTAAGAACGCCCTTTAAAGGATTACGCGGTACGATTGAATCAAATAAGCCCTTATGGAATAAATATTCCGCCGCTTGTGAACCTTCAGGTATTGTCTTATTCAATGTTTGCTCAATTACTCTTTTACCTGCAAATGCAATGTAAGCATTGGGTTCGGCAATAATGATATCCCCCAACATACCAAAACTAGCTGTCACCCCACCAGTAGTAGGAGATGTAAGGATCGAGACATAGAATAACTTTTTATTTGCTTGATAATCATATAAAGCGGAAGATATTTTAGCCATTTGCATCAAGCTCAAACTTCCTTCTTGCATACGTGCTCCTCCAGAAGCACATACTAGAACAAGAGGTAAAAATTGATTAGCAGCATATTCGATCAAACGGGTGATTTTCTCACCTACTACGGATCCCATACTACCCCCCATAAACTGAAAATCCATAACCCCAATTGCTACGGGAATACCATTTAGTTGACCTGTGCCTGTTTGAACAGCCTCAGTTAATCCTGTCTTTCTTTGATAAGAATCAATACGATCTTTATAAGGTTCCTCTTCCGAATGAAATTCAATGGGATCCACAGGGA